TACGATCTATCTGGATCTAAAGTATTCATTCCAACAAATATTGGACTTAAAATAAAAAGATAAATTTTTTTTATTTTGAAATATTTTGATATATGAGGCGGATCCATTATTTCAATTTGTTACTTGTTTTGTTACTGAATTGAGTTGAGTGGATTTCCGTACGCATAAAAGACCGTTTTTGTGGACAAAAAAAGTTTGTTTTATGGTTGTTCCGTATACGTTTGATTTGGCTCGAATGCGCGTTCTGAAGAAACTTCAGTTAAGTTATGTTATAGAGCGAATTCTTGAGTTTTTCCCTCCTGCCGAGAAAGCATTCATTCTTATTCTTCCGTTTTCATTTCTCAAAAGACTTCAATCGGTACACGCAAGAAATAAGCCAATTCAGCAGCTTTTTGTTCAATTTCTCGTGAAGTCAAATTCTCATCAGTACGAGTCAAGGGAATAGCCCCCTGACCTCTGATTTCCATATAAAGGACACGACGAGCATAAATACCCTCTTTAACTTCTATTCTGACGGACTGAATATCTTTTATAAGGAATCGGAGGAAGATGCGGCGATTTTTTCCAGGAAATCCCCAACGAAAAATACATACTATTCCTTCTTTTCTATCAAATCGATCATAACCACTACCTACATTCCACGAAATTGTGGACCACAAATAGGAGCTAATAAAGAGACCTGCAATCCCATAAAAAGACATCACGAGCCCTTGTGGAAAAAAAATGATTTGCTGAGACGGAAATAAAGATATAAAATTTCTACCAAGATAACTGGAAATTCCAACCAATAAGAATCCTAATGAACCTAAAAAAAGGATAAAGGCCCAGCAGAAATTACCTGTTTTTCGAGACCCCGTTATAAGTTCTATCCATATACGTTCTGATCGCCAACTCATACTTGATCCGGTTGTATTTTATTGGAATTGAGAGAATAACCCAAATGAATTTGACTTTACTCTTTTTGTTTCCGAAATAACTCTCATCAACTAGCACTATTTTGATGTAAACCTTTAGGAGTAATTCATCCAATTGGTTAGATATAAAAAAATAACATCCCCTTCATATGATTCTACTCTAGATATTAACACACATATAGATAGATTGACTTTCCATTTCAGATATCCGCCGATCCCGATCTATTTGAAAATAGCTAGAATTCATTTACCCATATATTGTGTTTCTGCATGCATAAGAGCTATTTTATTTATGTTCGGCGGAAGCCGCATGTTATACCATCAATAAATATCAATGTTATGATACAAGTCTAAGTTTTGAAAAAAAAATGGATGCAATTTAGTCCCGTCGGGTCTAAACAATCTTGTTGTTTTGAACATGAAGAGATAAAGAAGCCATTGCAATTGCCGGAAATACTATGCCTACTAAAGGCACCAAAATAGAGGGAAAGTCAAAAGTTGCCATAGAATGGGTACCTCAATTTACTATTAAAGATATCTTATAATAATTCTAATTCTAATTAGTATATATCTAAGTGAGTATATATAATAAGCGCAAGGAATGTAGAACTAACTAAATGGACTTATTCATCTTTCTACTTTCTACATAAAATATATGTATGATAATCCATTTTATTAGTCTTCTTCTTTTCTTCTTGTCTTTAAATTTAATAAAAAAAGAGTTTCTTACAAATTACCGAAAGATTCGTTAGAATCCGACCTAACGGGGATTCTTAGTAAAAAATGGGGATTCTCGGGAGATATAGAAAGATACAAAAATCTATATTTTCTATATTTGAATTATATACATACGTAAGAAAGGAAAATGAAATTCCTTTTTTTATCTTGTTGCTAGAGGCTTCCTGATTACTAGTCAGTAATCTAGGTAAAAAAAAAAAGAATTATCCACAATTTTTGATTCTTTCTACAATTAGATCTTATGTCATCAAAGAAAACTCTATTCTATTCTTCTGATTTTGACTTTGATTTCGATAAACTAACTACTTGTTTGCTACAAATAAAATAATTGAACTTAATGTGCTCTACTTGCTTGAATTTTGATTTAAAGGAAAGAAAGCGTGGAGCTGAAATAATTCACTCAGAACGCCCTTTAAAGGATTACGCGGTACGATTAAATCAAATAAGCCCTTCTGGAATAAATATTCGGCCGCTTGTGAACCTTCGGGTACTGTTTTATGCAATGTTTGTTCAATTACTCTTTTACCCGCAAATGCAATGTAGGCATTGGGTTCGGCAATAATGATATCCCCCAACATACCAAAACTGGCTGTCACCCCACCAGTAGTAGGCGATGTAAGGATTGATACATAAAATAACTTTTTATTTGATTGATAATCATATAAAGCAGAAGAAATTTTAGCCATTTGCATCAAGCTCAAACTTCCTTCTTGCATGCGTGCCCCTCCCGAAGCACATACTATAATAAGAGGTAGAAATTTATTGGTAGCATACTCGACCAAACGGGTAATTTTCTCCCCAACTACGGATCCCATACTACCCCCCATAAACTGAAAATCCATAACCCC